TATAGGATTCAACAGGAATCGCACAAGGTAGATTGATAGAAACCTCTGGTAAAATACCCACCAGTACCCGTAACCCAGCAAAGAAAGTACATTACATTAGGGATTGGCGACTTACCCATTCAGTGACTTTGGCACTGGACGTTCTCAAAATGGGTACTATCGGGTCGGGTGAATTAGAGAATAGACAGACGTCTGTTGGCATTCCAGCCTTCCTTCTCCTTTCAGGGCCTATCCGAAAGAGGATCGTACCTCTTGGTCGTGAATATCTGAATAGGACGAACCCGCCTCCGTGGATATCTTTGCTTCGGAACAAAGCAATTAGAATTAGGCTCGGTCAACTGGAATGTGTATTATCCATATGGGAGATCTTCCAATTGAGGAGATCCATCGACCTGAGACGAAGAGAAAGGTCTATCTATCTTCTTTAGTTATTCAATGAAACCAATGATTCGTTATTGGAGCAGATAGCAACAACCATTTCAGCGGACATGCGTATTTTCCGATGGATTTACATGGTTTCATTAGTAGAAATTGTTTGATGTAGCGAGTAATAGGCTCTTTCGCCGTTCAAGAATTCTTGTTTAGGCAGTTCATATCATCCACACATAGTGATCTAAGATTTCAATTCTTCCATGTTTCAGCAGTAGCATATTGTTCCATGGAGCTAAGGCCAAAAAGATGGAAGAAACAAGTGTTTCCACGACTCTACCATCCGGCCAATTCTGTTCCACTTAATCCCCTTTTCATGGGCACATATCTTTACGGCTAAGGAATGGGGAATCTTTCTCCTGTTACATGAATCAAATGTTTCATTTCATCCGGGAAAAGCCATCTCTTTCTCAACAATGTCTTTGTCATTTGATCCAATAGCGTTCCGTTAGATAGGAACAGATTTGATAAATACTGATAACTCTCGGATAGAGTATTAGAACGGAAAGATCCATTAGATAATGAACTATTGGTTCTAAACCATCTCTGGCGATGAATCAACAATTCGAAGTGCTTTTCTTGCGTATTCTTGATGAACCAGCGTTTATATATAGATGTAGGAGGATTTATTTGGGAAGCAATAAGCCCCTTTGACATCTCTTCATCTGCAAAGAATTCTCGACGTGAAAACACAAAGACAGAGGGCTGATCTTTGAATAGGGAAAAGAATGGATCCGCAGGGTCCCAAATGAATTGGCTTGTTCGAAAAAAGCCTTGTTCTTTGGAAGATCTATCTCGTGTCTGGTACTGCATGGTTCCACTCTGCAAGAACTCCGAATCATTCTCTTGAAGCTCATCCTCTTTATGAGAAATGATCCATTTGCCCCGAAATGACCCAGTCCAATAGGGAAATCCCAATTCCGTGGGCCTTTCGATACAATCAAATAGATTGCCACAAGGGCGCCATATTCTAGGAGCCCAAACTATGTGATTGAATAAATCCTCCTCTATCTGTTGCGGATCAAGGGCCCCTTCCCCTTCTTCAAACTCCGATTCGTATTTTTCATATAGAAATCTCTGATCAACGATAGAACAAGATCCATTTTGCATCATATCTAACTGATTCCTTGGTTTGGACCGAAGAAATAATGTCACTCGATTATTATCAAACTGACTGCAATATTTTTCTGTCCGTGAGGATCCCGCCAGAGCGCCTTCTACTTCTAATAGTAAGAATAGTAATAGGCCATGAACTAGATCAGAATCATTCTCAACGAATCCATAAGAAGTGATCCAATTTTTTTCATCGTGTCTGGATGAAGACCAAAGATCTTGAGCGACCGATCCGGCAGAACAACTCAAAAGATAAAGAAGTATCGTGAATTTCTTCATGCTCGTTCCAAGTTCGAAGTACCATTTGTACAAATAAGAATCCCCTCCCTTACATGATTTCTTCTTCATATAGATAGATATAGGATCTATGGGGCAATTACTTAGAAGTACATTTTGTGTAACAGCCCTTCCTATCTGATAGAAAAGGATCCCATGATCCTGAACCGATCTTATCTGGGATCGAAAATCCCAAGTTTTTCTATGAAGAGCTGATCTAATTGTATTAGTTTCTATAATGGATTTCTTCTGTGTAATACTAATTGATAGGGCCTCATTGATAAGTGCTACAAGATCTCGCGCATTGGAACCCATGCCGAATCCGTTAGTATGGAACATCTTCTTTTCCAAGTGAAATCCCCTAGTATATGAAAGAATGAAAAAGTGCTTTCGTTGTTGTGGAAGAAGAAGCCTTCGTATCTTAATGCATGTATTTAATTTATTCGGAGCTATTAGAGCGGGATCCACTTTTTGGGGAATATGAGTCGAAGCAATAACAAGAATCTTTCCAGTGGAACATCTTTCACAATCCCTGGAGAGATAGTTCTCTAATAGACCGAGGGATAAGTAATTCGACTCATTCACATGCAGATCATGAATGTTTGGAATCCATATTATGCAAGGAGACATTGCTTTTGCTAATTCGAATTGAAGGGTGATATCAAATCGGTCTATTTTCGGC